AGATGTTAATCGTAAATAAGAAGATTGTTTACGAAGAAAAACGAATACAAATTCGCATTCAGATACATAAGAATTATATAGGAACCGAAATAGTCTTTTATTTTCTTTTGAAAAAACGTAAATTGATTTCTTCGGAGTAATGAGACTATTCCAATTATGATATTCGTGGAGAAAGAATCGCAATAAATGCAAAGATGGAACATCTTGAATCCGGCATTGAAGGATTTGAACCAAGATTTCCAAATGGATAGGATAGGGTATTAGTATATCTGACACATAATTTAAATGTGATAATTTGTCCTCTAAAAAGGGAAATATTGAATGAATAGATCGTAAATTCTGACATTTTTGTATTTCTTTTTCTTCGGGAAAGGATACTAATCGCAGCAAGAATGGAATTTCCACAATGACCGCAAAACCTTCTGATATCATCTGAGAAAAAAAATGAGAATAAAAATAATTGTTGTGCCCAACGAATCGATTTTGGTTAGAATAATTAACCGAATTAATCAAATAATTCTGTTGATACATTCGAATAATTAAACGTTTCACAAGTACTGAACTAGATTTATTGTCATAACCAATAATTTCCACGGGTTCGTAAAAAATCGAATCATTTAAACCATGATCATGAGCAAACGCGTAAATATACTCCTGAAAAAGAAGCGGATATAGGAAGTGTTGTTGCCGAGATCTATCTTTTTCTAAATATCCTTGTAATTCTTCCATTTACATTTCTACTTGAGCCAGAGGCAGGAGGTTTTTCTTGGTTTATCAAATGATACATACATAGTGCAATATGGTCAGAACAGGGTATTATGTATTGTATTATGTATATACTATAGTAAGAAAAAAATATATACCCCGGAAAAAAACAGGGAGTCCAATCAACAGATCTTTTTACCTTCCTTTTCTATCCAATTGGTTTATGTTCGTTATAATTACAACAGGAGAAAAAATCCTTTATTTTTGCAACCCAATCGCTCTTTTGACTTTGGAATAAATTCTCTTTATCAATATACTGTTTCTTCTACACATCCGTCTACAATCCATAATAAAGAATAATTAGGATTCTGAAAAAAAAGAAAAAATCAATGGTTCACTCACAGGAGAACCCACTCTTTCCCGCATTAGGCACTAATTCATTTTTAACGTCTAATTAGATCGGGTAATCATTCCAATTAAGAACATAAGCTCGTTGCTTTTTATTTTACCAGAATTGGAGCCATAGAGCTCTATCCATTTATTCACTAGACCCAACTGTAAATGTGAATTTCTTTTGTCCCCTTCCAAAAATCAAAACAATCTTTTGGAACTGTAACGATCCGGTAAGGATAAACTCAAAGTTCTACTTTAACTTTGACTTTCATTTCAAATTAAATAAATTAATAAAATCTAAAATCTAATAAAATAATAAATTGATTTTATTACGACATGCTGTTTTTTCCATTCATTACCCTTGAGGATCAGTCGTGGTCTTATAGACTATACCAATAGTCTGGACGAATTCGTTGCTTCATCCAAATGTGTAAAAGATCATAGTCGCACTTAAAAGCCGAGTACTCTACCGTTGAGTTAGCAACCCGGATAAATAGGATATGTAGATACGATCGAAATAAAAAAATCAATTGAATTGCACGACCCTATCAAAACATTGAACTAGCAACACATCGAAAAGAAAGATTTTCTGATCAATTAGAAACACAAAATACCAAAATGAGCAGATCAGATTAAAAATATTCCCAATCGAAATGTAAAAATTATGACGGACCACCCATTTTTTATCAAATTCTTTTTTGATTTTCCTTAAGAAAATCAATCTTGTATGAGAGTAAATGCAGCAAGGCAAACCCATCATTTGAGTGAAGGAAACAAAAAAACCAATATGGGTGGGGATAAACAGCCCTATTTATCTACGATCGAATTATATTTGTTCGATACACCATTGTCAATATAAATGCAATGTTGAGAAAATAAATCAAGTAAATAAAATAAAGACTTGTGTTGGATTGGCACAACATAAACATAAATAAGAAATTGGAATGGAAAAAATTAAGGAAAAGGTAAAGAAAAAATCCCCATCCCCGGTTTATTCAATCAATAAAAGTACGATAAGCAAGCTTAACCCCTTGTTTGTTGTTAAATTCAATTCCCCCACCAAAATATGAATAAAGCAAGAAAAAGGAAAATGATGTGTAAATATAAATAATTACACAAGGATAGATACTAGTTACCCTTCCCTACTTTATTTTATTTATTTAATAATTTAGTTTTTTCCTTTAATTAACTCGAAGTTCTTTCTTTAAATAATTCTGCCTTCCTTAAAATATCATAAACAGTTCCTGTAGGTTGAGCACCTTTTTCAAAGAAATATAGAATAGCAGGAACGTTTAAATAAGTTTGATTCTTTATCGGATCGTAAAAACCTACTTTTTGAAGATCTCTTCCTTCTCTTCGGGATCGAACATCAATTGCAACGATTCGATAGGTGGCTCATTGGGATAGATGTAAATAAACAATGCCCCCCCTAGAAACGTATAGGAGGTTTTTTCCTCATACGGCTCGAGAAAAATGATTCTAATTTCTGTATATAATAAATAGCAAGTGGATCCATAAAATCATGAATTTTACTATGATTTGAATTGAGTACTTTTTTCTTCTTCCTTACGGAAAAAGGAAGAAATCTCATTCATACTCATAACTCAAGTTGGGTAATTTTGACAAGAAAATCCTTAGACATTTATTGAGCCGTCTCTAAACTCTTTTGTTTGTCTCATTTCGAATCTATTTTTATTCCTCAGTCTGATCCAATTGTTGAGACAATTGAAAATAGTGTTTCCTTGTTTCGGAATCCTTTATCTTTGCTTTGTGAAATCATTGGGTTTAGACATTACCCCGGGGATCCTTATTCCTTTCAAAATGGCAGCAACATACCTTTTTTTGTTATTTCTTTCTATATAAATAGAATACGAACAATTGATTCCCTTGTGATACACTTTTCATCGAAATAGTTTTACCAATTTCGAAAAATTTGACTTTTCAAACTTGTTCTGAATTTGAACCTTTCGATTTAGAATTTATATATAGTAAGGATATACTTACAAAGTTGGTCTAACTTATTGATTTTCACTAACCCTAGATTCTTTCCCTTGAAAAAGGAATCAATCCTTTCTTCTCGAGCTTCATCATGTACTATTTACTTATAACCCAACACAAATTAGGTTCCGGGCAGAACAAACTATGTCGAGCCAAGAGCATCTTCATTACTATAGAAGATGGCGGATGTAAAAATCCACAGCCGATCATGTCCTTCAAGTCGCACGTTGCTTTCTACCACATCGTTTCAAACGAAGTTTTACCATAAATAACATTCCTCTAATTGAAATTTCAAAGCGGTATGGAATTGATTCAATATAAAATCATGAATAGTCATTGGTTCAACCGGTATATAATAGTCCATACTTTCTATCTACGGATAAATAAGTATTTATCCGGATAAGGGTCAGCAAAGATCGAATTTAACCCCATATTCTATCATATGAATGAAAATATTTATTTATAAATATAAATAAGACGAATAAACGAGTTTGCTTAAGACTTATTATTTACATCTTCAACAGATTGTTCGAGACGATCAATCATGAAGGATCCAGTTTTCTCGAACAAATAAACTATAAACCTCCAAAAGAGGTTTCCGTTTCTATAGTAGAATACTAATGATTTCCAATCCCGAAATCAAATCAATTAGTAACCAAATAAGCTATTCCAATAACCCGAAAAAGTCGAAATTTTGATAATATAGATTTCTCATACTTCTTCCAGTACCAATTCCAGTACCAATCAAGAAAAAAAAATGAAGTAAAAAAAAAGATCTCGTGTAAGGTACAATTTAGTTCCTTACATTATTGTTATTCTTTCTTTCATCTGAAAGAGAAAATCTGAATCAAGAATCAGAGAAGTATGATCTTTTCGGATCCATCATATACAACTAAGAGTTCTTACCTTAGCCGGGGTAATTCTAATTATAGATATTTAAAAAATCACGGATCCTTTTCACTTAACCGAAAAGCCCTTGTTACTGAAATACAACAATACAATAAAAATACATAATATATATCATATAGGCATAGGCCTTGTTTTTTATACAGATTTTGTTTTACTTCAAATTCAAGAATTTTTCGATCAATTCTAAAGTCAAGTAGATGGAATATATGAATTTCTCCCCAATCACTACATTACATTGATTTACAATGGTTCATTTGAACCAGATAATATCTAAGATACAAAAAAATAAGGTCCAGATCAATCTGTTTTTCCTATTTTTTTTTCTTTTACCGCGCCAACCCAACTTTAATTAGAAGTTTTAAGACCTGTGATGAAATTCAAAACTCCCCACTCTTTAATCTCTACATTCTATGTGGAATTGGGTGGGATACCATTTATTTTCTTTTTATTGACTTTAGGTTTGGGGAAAGGGAATAGGGAGGTCTTTCTCTCACATTGTGATTCAGAATGCATCATGTGATAATTCCCACTTCATAGGTATTAGATATGGGACATAAAGTTTCTCTAAAAAACTAACTTAAAAATGAATATGAAATGAATATGAGTAGTACGAGCATATCCTGAATGTTTATGATATAATAGACCAAAAATCTCTTTTTTGAATGAAAATAAAGATATTCAATTTTACCCACATTTGACACTTGATTCCGTTTGTGAGAAACCAAACGAATTCTCAGATATGATTCTTAGAACCATTCTTAAAATTAATAAGAAAAAATTTTTCCCTTTAACAAATTCTTGTTTCATGTGGAATGCAGTGTGATCCCATCTTTCGTTTCATGAAAAACGATCTGGGACGGAAGGATTCGAACCTCCGAATAACGGGACCAAAACCCGCTGCCTTACCGCTTGGCCACGCCCCATTTTGATTTCTATTCGATACTAATCAACACTAATATTGGTATTGGTTATTCGTCAATCCCAACCCAAATACATAAAAACATATGGGATATTTTGTTGCTAAGATTCAAGACATGTAGATATAGAATCAAAAAAATTTATTGATCATTACATAGAATTCAATTAAGATATTGTATGAAAGTAGAATTCCTTATATTCTCATTTTAGAATGATAATGGGGGGAGGGATTTTTTATTTGGGAGAGTCCGAACCGAAGAAAAAGAAGGATTTCTTGATCTGCCTTTTTTATTTTTCCCTTAAAAAAATAACTCAAAATTATCTAATCCACAAGAACAAAATGCTTGTTATGCTTAATATCTTTAATTTAATCGGTATCTGTCTTAATTCTGTCCTTTATTCGAGTAGTTTTTTCTTCGCCAAATTGCCCGAGGCTTATGCCATTTTCAATCCAATCGTAGATGTTATGCCTGTCATACCTGTACTCTTTTTTCTCTTAGCCTTTGTTTGGCAAGCCGCTGTAAGTTTTCGATGAAATCTTTAATACTCTGCTAAATTGATGATGTATTCGATAAAAAAATTCTAAAAATTGATAAGATCAGATAAGTCTTACATTACGAACCCTCGATTCAAAAATCGAAATTCTTGTATATTGAATGAATAACCGCAGCGATGAATTTGGATCAGCCTTTTCCCCGTTCTGACCTTCCAGTGAGTATGGACTATTAGGTACTCCACAATACCTAATTATTGATATGACAAGAAATTTCGGGTAACGAATGAATAAAAATCTTATTACAAATAAATTCGTTAAAATAAAATGACTTTTCAAGAAAAGACTTCATTTTATTTTTCATTTTTGGGGGTTTCAAAACAAATAAAATGGTATATGTGGTAAAAAATAGGTAATCTATTCCCCTTTTTCAAAAAAAAAAAAATGATCTTGGAGATTGTGTAATGCTTACTCTCAAACTCTTTGTTTACACAGTAGTGATATTCTTTGTTTCCCTTTTTATCTTTGGATTCTTATCTAATGATCCAGGACGCAATCCTGGACGTGAGGAATAAAAAATTTCTAGTTTTTTTGCTTTTTTCTAAATTAATTCTTAATAATCTTATTTGTTTCATACATTTAACTATGATAAAATCAAAGGATGAGAATCTTTTCGAATTCGAAAATCCCAAGTGATCGGAGAAAGCGGAAAGAGAGGGATTCGAACCCTCGGTACAAATAATTCGTACAACGGATTAGCAATCCGCCGCTTTAGTCCACTCAGCCATCTCTCCTAATTCCAAATTGAAAATTTGTTATGTGATGTAACACGTGAAATAAAGATTGATAAAAATCCACCTTCTTTTCTTTATTTTCTTTTTTCATTTTATTTATTTTTATTTATTTAATCTTATTTAACTTTATTATTATTTATTTTAGAATATTATTTTTATTTTATTATATTATTCTATTTGAATAATATAATAATAAGTTATATTATTCAAATAGAAATTAGAAATATTCTAAAATATTCTAATAAATAATAGAAATTATTTAAATAGTTATTTAAATTTAAACTTAAACAAAGTATTTAATATTTAAATAAAATAATTTATTTAAATAAAATAATTTAAATAAAATAAAAAGAAAGGTATATATTTATACTAAGAGATATATATTTATACTAAATATTATACTAAATATAAATATATATATCTAAATATAAATATATATATATATAAATATATTATAGTATAAATATATTATGTATAAGAAAATATGTATAAGAAAAAGATAGAAAAAAGCAATTGATCAGGAATTCAATATAGATAATGACTCAGAACAGATCTCCTCAATAGAAAGAATATCTTAGTTCTTTGATTTTATATGAAAGGTTTATTCTCCCGGCCTGATCTGCTTAAGTACTGGCCGGGACATTTCTTCTTTTATTCCAATGAATGCTTCATAGATCAAACGATTTAATTTGGAATTTATATCAATCAAAAATACTTGTTATTGAAGCAACAACAACAAGAGAAATTTCCATTATCATTCCTATGATCGAAGTGCCATTTTTTATTATTTAATTTAATATTTCTTTTTTATTCTTCTTTTTTTTATTGATTATTCTTTTTTTTCTTTTTCTCAGTTTATTACTTAATTTCTTACTGTTGTCAAGTAAGGACTGTTGTCAAGTAAGGAATAAAAAAACACATATGATAACATATCATATATATATATACATTAAACAATATTAAATTACATTTAACAATTTCAAATATTAAAAATATTTCTATTCTAACATATTTCTATTCTAATAGAATAGAACTCAATATAACTCATTTACTTCTTCAAGAGACAAACTTTATTTGAACAGTTGAGATTCAATTGACCCGAATTCATAAGATCTGGCACTGGCAGTTGAAAAGAAGGTGAAAGGGGGGGGGGGGTCTATGTATACAGAATTTATAATTTTTATAGTCTAGCTTCAATCACCCCTTCAGGCGGGAACCATTAGTTTAGTAATGACTTCCCAGCAAACGAAAAGCTTAACTTTTTATGTTATGCTATTTAAATTTAATTAT